TGGTATTTCTGTGAGTCCTGGGAATGGTATGGTGCCAGAAAGGATTTTTATCCAAACATTGATTGGTCGTGTACTAGCCGATGATATATATATGGGCACGCGCTGTATTGCCACTAGAAATCAAGACGTTGGGATTGGACTTGTAAATCGATTCATAACCTTTCGAGCACAACCAATAGCTATTCGAACCCCCTTTACTTGTAGGAGTGCATCTTGGATCTGTCGATTATGTTATGGACGGAGTCCTACTCATGGCGACCTGGTTGAATTGGGAGAAGCTGTAGGTATTATTGCAGGCCAATCGATTGGAGAACCGGGTACTCAATTAACATTAAGAACTTTTCATACCGGCGGAGTATTCACGGGGGGTACTGCGGAACATGTGCGAGCCCCTTCTAATGGAAAAATCAAATTCAAGGAGAATTTAGTTCATCCGACACGTACACGCCATGGACATCCCGCCTTTCTCTGTTCCATAAACTTGTATGTAACTATTGAAAGTGAAGATATTCGACATAATGTAAATATTCCACCCCAAAGTTTTCTTTTAGTTCAAAACGATCAATATGTAGAATCAGAACAAGTGATTGCTGAGATTCGCGCAGGAACATCTACTTTGAATTTTAAAGAGAAAGTTCGAAAACATATTTATTCTGACTCAGACGGAGAAATGCACTGGAGCACCGATGTGTATCATGCACCCGAATTTACATATGGAAATGTTCATCTATTACCAAAAACAAGTCATTTATGGATATTATTAGGAGAGCCGCGCAGATCCAGTCTAGTTTCACTTTCGATCCACAAGGATCAAGATCAAATGAGTGCGCATTCTCGTTCTGTCAAGAGAAAATCTACTTCTAACCTCTCAGGAACGAATGATCCGTCGAGAGGAAAATTCTTTACTTCGCATTTTTCGGATAAAAAAGAAGATAGGATTCCTGATTATTCAAACCTTAGTCGAATTATAAGTACCGGTCGTTGTAATCTCGTAGATCCGACCATTCTCTACCAGAATTTTGATTTATTCTCAAAGAGGCGAAGAAATAGATTCATCATTCCACTCCAATCGATTCAAAAACGCGAGAACGAATTAACACCTCCCTCGGATATCTTGATTGAAATCCCCATCAATGGCGTTTTCCGTAGAAATAGTATTCTTGCTTATTTGGACGATCCTCGATACAGAAGAAAGAGTTCGGGCATTACTAAATATGGGACTCTAGAAATGCATTCAATCGTCAAAAAAGAGGATTTGATTGAGTATCGAGGAGGTAAGGAATTTAGGCCAAAATACCAAATGAAAGTAGATCGTTTTTTTTTCATTCCCGAGGAGGTGCATATATTAGCCGGATCTTCTTCCATAATGGTACAGAACAATAGTATCATTGGGGCGGATACACAAATTACTTTAAATATAAGAAGCCGGGTAGGCGGGTTGGTCCGAGTGGAGAGAAAAAAAAAAAGAATTGAACTTAAAATATTTTCTGGAGATATCCATTTTCCTGGAGAGATAGATAAGATATCCCGACATAGTGGCGTTTTGATACCACCGGGAGCAGGAAAACAAAATTACAAGGAATCCAAAAAATGGAAAAATTGGATCTATGTTCAACGGATCACACCTAGTAAGAAAAAGTATTTTGTTTTGGTTCGTCCTGTCGTCACATATGAAATAACGGACGGTATAACTTTAGGAAGACTTTTCCCCCCGGATCTGTTGCAGGAAAGGGATAATGTGAAACTTCGAGTTGTCAATTATATCCTTTATGGAAATGGTAAACCAATTCGGGGAATTTCTGATACAAATATTCAATTAGTTCGGACTTGTTTAGTATTGAATTGGGACCAAGATAAAAAAAGTTCTTCTAGTCAAGAAGCTCGTGTTTCTTTTGTTGAAATAAGGGCAAATGGTTTGATTCGACATTTCCTAAGAATCGACTTGCTGAAATCCACTATTTCATATATCGGAAAAAGGAATGACCCACCGGGCTCAGGATTGCTCCCGGATAATGGATCTGATTGCACCAATATAAATCCGTTTTCTTCCATTTATTCCAAAGTAAGAATTCAACAACCCCTTAATCAAAATCAAAGAACTATTCATACGTTGTTGAATAGAAATAAGGGATTCCAATCGTTGATAATTTTGTCATCATCCAATTGTTTTCGAATGGGTCCATTCAACGATGTAAAATATCACAATGTGATAAAAGAATCAATTCAAATTACAAAAGATCCTGTAATTTCAATTAAGAATTCGCCGGGGCCTTTAGGAACAGCCTTTCTAATTGCGAATGTTTATTCATTTTACGATTTAATAACTCATAATCAGATCTTGGTAAATAACTATTTCCAACTTGACAATTTAAAAGAGACTTTTCAAGTAATTAAATTTAAATATTATTTAATCGATGAAAATGAAAAAATTTATAACCTCCGTCCGTGCAGTAACATTATTTTCAATTTGAATTGGTATTTTCTCCACCCCAATTATTGT